GACCTAAATTATCAACAGGCTCTCCAAGAACGTTGAAAATTCGTCCTAGAGTAGCTCCACCGACTGGAACACTTAGAGGAGCTCGCGTGTCAATTACTTCCATTCCTCTCGTCAGACCGTCTGTAGCACTCATAGCTACAGCTCTGACTCTATTATTTCCTAATAATTGCTGTACCTCACAGGTTACATTAATTTGCTGACCGACAGTATCCCGACCCTTAACTACCAAAGCGTTGTAAATATTAGGCATCTTGCCCGGGGGAAAGGCTACATCCAGTACTGGACCAATGATTTGAACAATACGCCCCAGATTTTTTTCTTCGAATGTAGAAACCCCAGGATCGGAAGTAGTAGGATTGATTCTCATAATAATCAAAAGTAAAATATGTCGAAGTCAATTGCGAATAATTACCGAATTGAAAATAAATGGAAATGTCCGATATCCAGTGGGTCGGTTAATTGAATAATAAATAGAAAGTGGGAGCTCGCTCGATTTGATTTGGTTGGTACCTTCCAACCAAATTCCATTTTTTACTTATTCAATGAATGCGTTCATTTTCAAGTTCAACCAACCCCTTTTTCAAACAAAAAATATCAAGTAGATGAATAAGAATCATGAGAAAGTCTTTTATTTCTCTATCATTAGATAGAATTCTATCCCCATTTTCTATGGAATTCGAACCAGATCTCTATTCAGAATGTGATTCATTATTTCTATCTTATTGGCCTCATTCCTTATTTCAGCATATTTATTTCTGCCTATTCTTATTTTATTTATCTTTTTCATGTATGAATGGAATCCCGCCTATTTTCCTTTCCCATCTAGGATTTACATATACAACATATATCGCTGTCAAGGGTGAATATATTATTATTTCGATATTTCGATGGAAAAAAGAGGAGACTCTTTGAAATTTTCAAAACAAAGATTGGGTTGCGCCATATATATGAAAGAGTATACAATAATGATGTATTTGGTGAATCAAATACCATTGTCTAATAACGAACCGTTCCAATTAGTGGATAGTTGGTACCATTTAATTGAAAATTTTGTGAAATATTCTCCTATCTGTGAAAGGTTTCATTCACGCCTAGCTTAATCCATGTCGAGTAGACCTTGTCGTTGTGAGAATTCTTAATTCATGAGTTGTAGGGAGGGACTTATGTCACCAAAAACAGAGACTAAAGCTTATGTTGGATTCAAAGCTGGTGTTAAAGATTACAAATTAACTTATTATACTCCTGAGTATGAAACCAAAGATACTGATATCTTGGCAGCATTCCGAGTAACTCCGCAACCCGGAGTTCCGCCCGAGGAAGCAGGGGCTGCAGTAGCTGCCGAATCTTCTACTGGTACATGGACAACTGTATGGACCGACGGGCTTACCAGCCTTGATCGTTACAAAGGACGATGCTACCACATCGAGCCCGTTGCTGGGGAAGAAAATCAATATATTTGCTATGTAGCTTATCCTTTAGACCTTTTTGAAGAGGGTTCCGTTACTAACATGTTTACTTCCATTGTGGGTAATGTATTTGGGTTCAAAGCCCTACGAGCTCTACGTCTGGAAGATCTACGAATTCCTCCTGCTTATTCCAAAACTTTCCAAGGCCCACCCCATGGAATCCAAGTTGAAAGAGATAAATTGAACAAGTATGGCCGTCCTCTATTGGGATGTACTATTAAACCAAAATTGGGGTTATCGGCTAAGAACTACGGTAGAGCGGTTTATGAATGTCTCCGTGGTGGCCTTGATTTCACCAAGGATGATGAAAATGTGAACTCACAACCATTTATGCGCTGGAGGGACCGTTTCCTGTTTTGTGCCGAAGCTCTTTATAAAGCGCAGACCGAAACGGGTGAAATTAAAGGACATTACTTAAATGCTACGGCAGGTACATGCGAAGAAATGATAAAAAGGGCCGTATTTGCCAGAGAATTGGGAGTTCCTATCGTAATGCATGACTACTTAACCGGGGGATTCACTGCAAATACTAGCTTGGCTCATTATTGCCGAGACAACGGCCTACTCCTTCACATCCACCGTGCAATGCATGCAGTTATTGATAGACAGAAGAATCATGGTATGCACTTCCGTGTACTAGCAAAAGCATTACGTATGTCTGGTGGAGATCATGTTCACTCGGGTACGGTAGTAGGTAAACTGGAAGGGGAACGAGACATCACTCTGGGTTTTGTTGATTTGCTACGTGATGATTTTATTGAAAAAGACCGAAGTCGCGGTATTTATTTCACTCAAGATTGGGTCTCTATGCCGGGTGTTTTGCCAGTAGCTTCGGGGGGTATTCACGTTTGGCATATGCCTGCCCTGACCGAGATCTTTGGGGATGATTCCGTACTACAGTTTGGTGGAGGAACTTTAGGACACCCTTGGGGAAATGCACCTGGCGCAGTAGCGAATCGTGTGGCTTTAGAAGCGTGTGTACAAGCTCGTAATGAAGGACGTGATCTTGCTCGTGAGGGTAATGAAATTATTCGTGAAGCTGCTAAATGGAGCCCGGAACTCGCGGCTGCTTGTGAAGTATGGAAAGAGATAACATTCGTATTCGAAGCAATGGATACCTTGTGATCCAGTAGTTCTCGTTTGTTCCTCTAATTTCAATTAAACTCGGCCCAATCTTTTACTAAAAGGATTGAGCCGAATAAAATCGAATAAAATAAAGAAAAGGGAACGAGGATCCTATGTATTTGCATCTATTTTGCATAATATTATCTATATAGATAGATAATATGTCTGTACCTTGCCTAAGATATAAAAGATATAAATGAAAGATAAGATCTAAGATTAAATAACTCAACGCTTCTATTGTTAGATCCATAATTCATCCTATGGATCCTTAGGATTGGTGGATCCTTTTATATCCCACAGTTTAGGATCATAAATAAATCAAACAAGCTAAGGGTAACAATATATTCTACCCATCCTGTATATTGTCCTTTTCATTCCGTGTTGCAATAGAAATTTTTTATTCTCTTATATAATTATAATAAGAGTGTGTATTCTATTATAATAGTACGAGATTTTACGAAAGAAAATGATTTCTTCATAGTATAGTGAGGAAGAATTTTGATCTTTTCCTTGTCGATAAGAATTTGTATACAACATGGGAGAAATATCTCCCCCTTTCTATTTTATATGGAAAAAGGAGTTCTATCATATCATATATAGTAAATTACTAAATATTCCGGATTCCCATGATAAAATCATTTATTTATTGCAATACTTAACTCTCTATTATATTACTTAATTTAATAATCTTAGTGATTGAATTTATATATTTATTCCGATAGGAAATAAAATAATAAACTGATTATTCATCGAATGACTATTCATCTATTGTATTTTCATTCAAATAGGGGAAGGTTCTATGGAAAGGTGGCGGTTCAATTCGGTGTTGTCTTACGGGAAGTTAGAATACTGGCGCGGATTAAGTAAATCAATGGGCATTTTTAGTAGTCCTATTGGAAATAGCAGCGGAAGTGAGGGCCCCATTATAAATGATAGGGATCCAAATATTGATAATTGGAGTGATAGGAGCAGTTATAGTTGCCGTAATGTTGATTATTTATTCAGTGTCATGGAAATTTTGAGTTTGATTTCTGATGACACTTTTTTCGTTAGGGATGGTAGCGGTGACACCTATTCCGTATATTTTGATATCGAGAATCATATTTTTGAGATTGACAATGATAGTTCTTTTCTAAGTGAGCTAGAAAGTCCCTTTTCCAGTTATCTGAATAGTAGATTTAGATCGAAGGACGACAATCGCGACTATGATTGTTACATGTATGATACTAAATACAGTTGGGATAAGCACATTAATAGTTGCATTGATAGCTACCTTCACTCTGAAATCAGTATTGATAGTGACATTTCAAGTAGTAGCGACTATTACAACGATAGTTACATTTATACTTTCATTTGTAGGGAAAGTGAAAATGGTAGTGAGAGCGGGAGCTCCAGTATAAAAACTAGCACTAATGATAATGATTTCAATATAAGAGGAAAATCGAATGATTTCGATATAAATAAAAAATACAGACATTTATGGGTTCAATGCGAAAATTGTTATGGATTAAATTATAAGAAATTTTTTCGGTCAAAAATGAATATTTGTGAACAATGTGGATATCATTTGAAAATGAGTAGTTCAGAGAGAATCGAACTTTCGATTGATTCGGGCACTTGGGATCCTATGTATGAAGACATGGTTTCTATCGACCCTATTGAATTTCACTCTGAGGAAGAACCTTATAAAGATCGTCTCGATTCTTATCAAAGAAAGACGGGGTTAACTGAGGCTGTTCAAACAGGTGTAGGCCAACTAAACGGTATTCCTGTAGCAATTGGGGTTATGGATTTTCAGTTCATGGGGGGTAGTATGGGATCCGTAGTAGGCGAGAAAATTACCCGTTTGATCGAATATGCTACTAATGGATCTCTACCCGTCATTATGGTGTGTGCTTCTGGGGGAGCGCGCATGCAAGAAGGAAGTTTGAGCTTGATGCAAATGGCTAAAATATCTTCTGTTTCATACGATTATCAATCAAATAAAAAGTTATTCTATGTATCAATCCTTACATCTCCTACAACCGGTGGAGTAACTGCCAGTTTTGGTATGTTGGGGGATATAATTATTGCCGAACCCAACGCCTACATTGCTTTTGCGGGTAAAAGAGTAATTGAACAAACATTGAATAAAACAGTGCCCGAAGGTTCACAAGAGGCTGAGTATTTATTCCATAAGGGCTTATTCGATCTAATTGTACCACGTAATCTTTTAAAAAGTGTTCTGAGTGAATTTTTTCAGCTACATGGTTTCTTTCCTTTGAATCCAAATTCAAAGCATTAGCCTCAATTATTTTCAACGAATTGGAGTTCATCGGAATAAAAATAACAATAAGAACAACGGAGTTTTTCTTTGGTTACATAAGTGCACAGTTCGATAGTAAGAATATAGTAAGAATCAAATCAAAAGTTTTGGATAATGACTTTTCGTTTTTCTCCAGATTGAATCGATTTTTATCCTATCCCTTATTTTAGTACAGTATTACTGATTACTAATCAGTAACTCCCTATATTAGGGGAAGGGATGAATTCTTCTTTTCGAGGGATAGCATTTTTAGGAAAATAAAAGAAATTCTATGTTCCCTTATTACGTATTAAGATATAGAATAAAAAAAAAAATGCAAATAATGAAAATTTAGAATCGAAGTCTTGCATATTTTGATATCTCTCGAGAACCCACATTTTGGACTAGGAATTCCCGTTGTGCTAGATTGGATCCTAACGAATGAACCCTTGGAGAACTTATAAGAAAAACTCCTTATTATTATTAATCAGAAGATTAAGGAGGGAGAACTAATAAAAAAGTGGATTATCCATCATATACCTATTTCATGTAGAAAGGTAAATAGGCACACCCCCTTTTGTTCCACATTCCTTGCACTTATGATATACTTATCATACTTATAATATACTTATTATAAAATATCTTTATAATATAACATAACAGGTACAAATATTTAATCGAGGCACCCGTTCTATGACAGATTTCAACTTACCCTCTATTTTTGTGCCTTTAGTAGGCCTAGTATTCCCGGCAATTGCAATGGCGTCTTTATCTCTTCATGTTCAAAAAAACAAAATTGTTTAGGTTTGATGTAACCAAACCTAAACAATTTTGTTTTTTTATTTGGCTTTGGATGATAATATAGATATTGATTTAGTAGAATATGGTACAACATGTAGATCTTTCCGAACACAAACAAAAAGCAGTTATGCACATTTCGTCTAGATACATGATAGATCAATCGAGTATATACATATAGGGATAACTGTTTTTCAAAAAAGAAATCGTCGGATCGGAAATGGAAAGTCAGTTTATCTATATGTTATGTAGATATACATAGTAAGGTCATATTAGGGAGGGGTATTTTCTTTCTTATTTTACTTGTAACCCATTTTCTGAATTATTCCTAATAGATTGCATGATATGATCGTAGTCCTAGTTGATGAGAGTTACTTCGAGAGCAAAAAAAAATAGTATAAGAAAGTCAAATGTATTTCATTTGGCTTAGCTTATTCTATCAATTCCAATAGAATACAACTGGATCTAGTATGAACTGGCGATCAGAACGTATATGGATAGAATTTATAACGGGGTCTCGAAAAACAAGTAATTTCTGCTGGGCTTGTATCCTTTTTTTAGGCTCGCTGGGATTCTTATTGGTTGGAATTTCCAGCTATCTTGGTCGGAATCTCATATCCCTATTCCCCTCTCAGCAAATCGATTTTTTCCCCCAAGGGATTGTGATGTCTTTCTATGGGATTGCTGGTCTGTTCATTAGTTCCTATTTGTGGTCCACAATTTTGTGGAATGTGGGTAGTGGTTATGATCGATTCGATAGAAAAGAAGGAATAGTGTGTATTTTTCGTTGGGGATTCCCTGGAATAAATCGCCGCATCTTCCTACGAGTCTTTATGAGAGATATCCAGTCCATCCGAATCGAAGTCAAAGGGGGTATTTACCCTCGTCGTGTCCTTTATATGGACATCAGAGGTCAGGGGTCGGTTCCCTTGACTCGTACTGATGAGAATTTAACTCCACGAGAAATTGAACAAAAAGCCGCGGAATCAGCCTATTTTTTGCGCGTACCAATTGAAGTATTTTGAAATGAACTAAATAATGAAAATTTTTTCAGTATGGGCGAAGGAACTCGGGAATCCCCTTTTTGAACAGAGCCGGGGTTCCTTTGTTTATTTGAGCAAATCGCGTTCGATTTCCCCTGTTCCATTAGTAATACCGCCGTGACCTATAGAATGACCTATAGAATAAAAGGACGTATCTAGAAGAATCATAAGAAGACGCCTTTTTTCAAAAAGAGATTTTTTATGCATAATGGAAAACTCCACCTTTTAGACTAGTATAAAGTAAAATAAGCATGAATTGTATTCATCATACATATCAGCGCATAACCCTTCGGAATACTGTACAGAATTCATCTTTTTATTTTTAGGGCAATACTTTGCTTTGTTCAATTAATATGTTGTTTTCATATACTATATACAGATGGATTATCTCTCATAACATAAATGATCTCTCCTTTTTCAAGAGATCCTTATTTTTATCCCCTCTTTTGCTCCTTGATAACTAAACGATTTGATCTCTCATAAACATCCCATTTTTCTCTCGTTTCCCCGTCCATTTCGGATTTTCTCATCAATATTCGTCGTCAGAAATACCCCTAAACTACTCCTGTGGTGTGGGTGGCTAGTGAAACATTCAATTATTGATTGACCAAGGGAATTTCTTTCGTCTAGAAATGCGAAGAAGATTCATTACTTATTTAAGTTTAAGTTTAAGTGAAGTCGACTTTCAAGCATTTCTAGAAAGAAACAAATGAAGAGACTATTGGGTCGATTTGATTCATTGAGATATCTATCTGGAACAATATTGGATCATTTCTTCACTCGAAAGAAAGAAGAGGGACCTTATCTATACCTTCTAGCTTATATATATCTTCTAGATATAGATATGGGGGCTAAACGATCAAAAAAGGGGGAATAGATCCACAGCACAGGTTCCATACCTTTTTATCGAACTCATGCTTCATAGAAATATCAGATCAGACGGAGTTTACGAATGAAGTAGGTTCATTAACAATTCACAGAATAGATTCAAAGTGCCAAAAAAAAAAGCATTGACCCCGCTCCCATATCTTGTATCTATGGTTTTTTTGCCGTGGTGGATCTCTCTTTCATTTAATAAAAGTCTGGAACCTTGGATTACAAATTGGTGGAATACCAGGAAATCCGAAACTTTTTTGAATGATATTCAAGAAAAGGGCGTTCTAGAAAAATTCATAGAATTAGAGGAACTACTTCTGCTAGACGAAATGACAAAGGAGTCCCCCGAAACACAGATACAAAAGTTTCGTATAGGAATATACGAAGAAACGATTCAATTGGTGAAAATACAAAATGAAGAGCATATCCATATAATTTTACATATTTCGGCAAATATAATCTGTTTCGCTATTCTAAGTGGCTATTCTATTCTATGTAATGAAGAACTTGTGATTGTGAATTCTTGGATTCAGGAATTCCTATATAACTTAAGCGACACAATAAAGGCTTTTTCTATTCTTTTAGTAACGGATTTATGTATTGGATTCCACTCACCTCATGGTTGGGAACTAATGATTGGTTCGGTCTACAAAGATTTTGGATTTGCTCATAATGACCAAATTATATCTGGTCTTGTTTCTACCTTTCCAGTCATTCTAGATACAATTTTGAAATATTGGATCTTCTATTATTTAAATCGTGTATCTCCTTCACTTGTAGTGATTTACCATTCAATGAATGAATGAATGAACAACTTATTTGATCCGCTGATATGAATCAAACAATAATGTGACTTTGTATATAAACAAGCAAGCCGTTTTGAATCTGACTCACTTTATACTTCTACCCGTGCAGGGTATTCGATTGCTCCTATATTCCAGTACAGTTATTCCAGTCCAATGACAGAATTGTGGATAGGGAACTAGGTTAGCTACCTACCTAATTTATTGTAGAAATTTCCGGTATCAACGATTGGACCATGCAAAATAGAAATACATTTTCTTGGGTAAAGGAACCGATAAATCGATCTATTTCCGTATTGATCATTATATATGTAATAACTCGGACATCTATTTCAAATGCATATCCTATTTTTGCGCAGCAGGGTTATGAAAATCCACGAGAAGCAACTGGACGTATTGTATGTGCCAATTGCCATTTAGCTAATAAACCAGTAGATATTGAGGTTCCACAAGCGGTACTCCCGGATACTGTATTTGAAGCAGTTGTTCGAATCCCTTATGATTCACAACTGAAACAGGTTCTTGCTAATGGTAAAAAGGGGGGTTTAAATGTGGGGGCTGTTCTTATTTTACCCGAGGGATTTGAATTAGCCCCCACCGATCGTATCTCTCCCGAGATGAAAGAAAAGATGGGCAATCTATCTTTTCAGAGCTATCGCCCCAATAAAAAAAATATTCTTGTAATAGGTCCCGTTCTTGGTCAAAAATATAGGGAAATTGTCTTTCCCATTCTTTCTCCGGACCCTGCTACTAAGAAAGACGTTTACTTCCTAAAATATCCTATATATGTAGGGGGCAACAGGGGGAGGGGTCAGATTTATCCAGATGGAAGCAAGAGTAATAATACAGTCTATAATGCTACAGCTGCAGGTACAATAACAAAAATTGTACGTAAAGAAAAAGGAGGATATGAAATATCCATCGCTGATGCATCGGACGGCCACCAAGTAGTTGACAGTATACCTCCAGGGCCAGAACTTCTTGTTTCAGAGGGTGAATCCATCAAACTTGATCAACCATTAACAAGCAATCCTAATGTAGGTGGATTTGGTCAGGGAGATGGAGAAATAGTACTTCAAGATCCATTACGGGTCCAAGGTTTGTTGTTCTTTTTGGCGTCTGTTACTCTGGCACAAATCTTTTTGGTTCTAAAAAAGAAACAATTTGAGAAGGTTCAATTGTCCGAAATGAATTTCTAGGTCCACGGATTCATCAAGTTATCAAAAAGAGATGCATTTTGGTTGATCGACATTATATTATCCAAAAAAAATAATGGAAAGCCTTTTTCTTGTTTTATTTATACGGTTTTCCGCGCGATGCCAGAATTGCTTGTATACTACTTCTTAGTAAGAGTATGTATGTTGCGAAGAAGACTAATTGATCTGACCCCCTTTCGACCCAAATGGAAGTGGTTTGATTATGTCAGTCCTACAATTTTCAGATTGAAAATTGCATGTAGTGTATCAATTCCTTAATAAAATGGAAAATCATAATCGACACGCGCGCGTAGGAAGAAAATAGATAGAAAGGGGCAAGGGATAAATGAAAAGAACAAATGATTTTAGGACGAGTTACTCGTCTTACTAATCTTCCGCACAAGAAAAG